ATTTTATTCTATTTCTTCCAAGGCAGGGATTCAACAATCACTTAGCCAAAATCAAGTAACTATTCGTACGTTGTTGAAGAGGAATAAGGAATGCCAGTCTTTTATAATTTTGTCAGCATCTAATTGTTTTCAAATGGGTCCATTCAACGATGTAAAATATTACAATGATGTAATAAAAAAAGAATCAATGAAAAGAGATAGTCTAATTCCAATTAGGAATTCCTTGGGACCTTTAGGATTAGGAAGAACCCCTCAAATTGCGCATTTTTATTCATTTTACCATTTAATAACTTATAATCAGATCTCGGGAACTAAATATTTACAACTTGACAATTTCAAACAGACTTTTCAAGTGCTTAAATATTATTTAATGGATGAAAATGGTAGGGTTTCTATTTATAATAATCCCGATCCGCGCGGTAACATCGTTTTGAATCCATTCAATTTGAATTGGAATTTTCTCCATCATAATTATTGTGAAGAAGCGTCTAGAATAATTAGCCTTGGGCAGTTTATTTGTGAAAATTTATGTATATCCAAAAACGGACCGCACTTAAAATCGGGTCAAGTTCTAATTGTTCAAATTGACTCTGTAGTAATAAGATCGGCTAAAGCTTATTTGGCCACTCCGGGAGCAACCGTTCATGGCCATTATGGAGAAATCCTTTACAAAGGAGATACATTAGTTACATTTATATATGAAAAATCGAGATCTAGGGATATAACGCAAGGTCTTCCAAAAGTGGAACAAGTGTTAGAAGTGCGTTCGATTGATTCAATATCGATGAACCTAGAAAAGAGAATGGAGGGTTGGAACAAGAGTATAACAAAAATTATTGGAATTCCTTGGAGATTCTTGATTGGTGCTGAGCTAACTATAGTGCAAGGGCGTATCTCTTTGGTTAATAAGATCCAAAAAGTTTATAGATCTCAGGGGGTGCAGATTCATAATCGACATATAGAAATTATTGTGCGTCAAATAACATCAAAAGTGTTGGTTTCAGAAGAGGGAATGTCTAATGTTTTTTCACCCGGAGAACTGATTGAATTGTTGCGGGCGGAACGAACAGGGCGCGCTTTGGAAGAAGCGATCTGTTACCGAGCTATCTTATTGGGAATAACGAAAGCATCTCTAAATACTCAAAGTTTTATATCCGAAGCAAGTTTTCAAGAAACTGCTCGAGTTTTAGCAAAAGCCGCTCTCCGGGGTCGTATCGATTGGTTGAAAGGTCTGAAAGAGAACGTTGTTCTAGGGGGGATGATACCCGTTGGTACGGGATTCAACGGATTAGTGCAACGTTCAAGGCAACATACCAACATTCCTTTGGAAACCAAAAACAATAAACTATTCGAGGCAGAAATGCGAGATATTTTGTTCCACCACAGAGAATTATTTGATTTTTTCATTTCAAGGAATTTACACGATACACTGAGACAATCATTTCGAGGGTTGAATGATTCCTAAGAGCGGATTCACCCCCTTTCTTTTTAGCTATTTGTATTTGCGGTCATTTTTTTATTTTTTATTTTTATTTGGTATATAGTAATAAAGATAATAAAATAACAAATAGAATAGAAAGAAATTAATATTAATGGTTTGAATCGTGTATCAATGGCCAATATCCGTTAGAGGTAGAAACGAAGGTTCCATCGGAACAATTATTTATTTCTATTTCAGGGCACCCCGTCTCTCTTTTTTTTAATAAAAAGAAAGGAGGTGCGGATAAATAAATGACAAGAAGATATTGGAACATCCATTTGGAAGAAATGATGGAAGCAGGAGTTCATTTTGGTCATGGTACTAGTAAATGGAATCCTAGAATGGAACCTTATATCTCTTCAAAGCGTAAAGGTATTCATATTATAAATCTTATTAGAACTGCCCGTTTTTTATCAGAAGCTTGTGATTTAGTTTTTGATACAGCAAGTAGGGGAAAGCAATTCTTAATTGTTGGTACCAAAAATAAAGCAGCCGATTCAGTAGCACGGGCTGCAATAAGGGCCCGTTGTCATTATGTTAATAAAAAATGGCTAGGCGGTATGTTAACGAATTGGTATACTACGGAAACGATACTTCATAAGTTCAGGGACTTGAGAACGGAACAAAAGATGGGGAGACTCAATCGTCTTCCGAAAAGAGATTCAGCTATGTTGAAGAGACAATTATCTCACTTGCAAACATATCTGGGCGGGATCAAATATATGACTGGATTACCCGATATTGTAATAATCGTTGATCAGCAAGAAGAATATATGGCTCTTCGAGAATGTATGATTTTGGGAATTCCAACGATTTGTTTAATCGATACAAATTGTGACCCAGGTCTCGCTGATATTTCGATCCCAGCAAATGATGACGCGATAGCTTCAATCCGATTAATTCTTAACAAATTAGTATTTGCAATTTGTGAGGGTCGTTCTAGTTATATACGAAATCCTTGATTCATATTAATAATGAATAATAAAATAAAAAAATTATTTTGGGAACTCCATAGATTTATGAAATCGGTTATGCTTCCTAAAAGAGATACAAGTAACTAGGGATATTATGTAATTAATTGGTATACAAATATATATAAGTCAACTAGGCAAGTCGAAAAAAGAGAAGGTTGAATCAAAATAATTCTTTTTAAAGTTCTATTTTTTTCAGAGGGCAATATGAATGTTCTATTATGTTATATCAACACACTAAAAGGCTTATACGATATATCCGGTGTGGAAGTCGGCCAACATTTCTATTGGAAAATAGGAGGTTTTCAAGTCCATGCCCAAGTAATTATTACTTCTTGGGTTGTAATTGCTATCTTATTAGGTTCAGCCATTATAGCTGTTCGTAATCCACAAACCATTCCTACTGACAGTCAGAATTTCTTCGAATATGTTCTTGAATTCATTCGAGATGTGAGCAAAACTCAGATTGGCGAAGAATACGGTCCATGGGTTCCCTTTATTGGAACTTTGTTTCTATTTATTTTTGTTTCGAATTGGTCGGGTGCTCTTTTACCTTGGAAAATCATACAGTTACCTCATGGGGAATTAGCCGCGCCTACAAATGATATAAATACTACTGTTGCTTTAGCTTTACTCACGTCAGTAGCATATTTCTATGCGGGTCTTAGTAAAAAAGGATTAGGTTATTTTGGTAAATACATTCAACCAACTCCAATCCTTTTACCCATTAATATTTTAGAAGATTTCACAAAACCCCTATCACTTAGTTTTCGACTTTTCGGAAATATATTAGCTGATGAATTAGTAGTTCTTGTTCTTGTTTCTTTAGTACCTTCAGTGGTTCCTATACCCGTCATGTTACTTGGATTATTTACAAGCGGTATTCAAGCTCTTATTTTTGCAACTTTAGCTGCGGCTTATATAGGCGAATCCATGGAGGGTCATCATTGACTAGTTTTCGAAATAGTCTTTTTTTGGTTTAAGCCTTACGCAATATATGTGCGTATCAAGGTAATCTGCTTAAGGAGCATAATATATAAAAATAAATAGATAAATTATATAAATATAAACTATATAAAGTATAGAAGTAATAGTCAAAAATAAGATATTAGCGGTATTAGGGAATTGCAACAAACAAAAGGGGAAGTAAAAAAAAGGAAAGAGATCGAAAAGATCTTTTTCCTAAAATTCCAGTTCGGTCTATTTATCCCCCCCCCAATGAATACTATCTTTATATTGTTTTGTTCATTTAATTCCAATATCCAATATTATTAGATATTAGTAATCATAATCTGAATAATAATTAGGATTGTAATACTTATAGTATTATAGTGTGCTATTTTAAAAAAGATGCTATTGTTATATAGAAGAATTCCCATTCAAGTTGATTTCATCCAATTAAACGGTTGACCAAAAGAGAATTTTAATAAATAATAAATTACCTGAACTTAGATCAATCAAATACTTCTATTTCGATGCAACGATTCGATCTAACGAATTTGTCCATGTAGATTGATTGTACCTGCGTCGGCGAGTAAAAAAGAAAAAATAAAGATTTACAAAAAACTTCAAATTTATAAAAAAAAATGGATTGGTTAGGGGGGGCCGAACTAGATGTATGTACTCTAATTAGTATAAGACAACTCTTGTGAATGTTTCGAAGAATGATTCTATAATCCGATTGAATGTAAGATATGAATGGTTGATTTACGTTATCCAAGAAACACATGTATATGTAATATTAGATATTAATTAGTTATATATGTAATATCTAAGCGGCTCTATTACTGTGAATTTAGATAGGAATTCCAATGGAATCCCCTCCATTTCCTTTGTAGTTGTGAATTGAATATTAAATGAATAAAATAAAGTGACTATTGAATAAAGAGATTCAATCAAGAAAATAAGAAAAAACGAAAAATTCAAAAAGAATGGTATGGATTCAAAAAAATTCTGTGAATAAAAACTAAAAAAGAAATATCGAAGCCGTTCTGATAATTCAATAATAATATTATTACTTCAATTCCGAGTTCTTATTTCCTTCGACTGTATAGATCTTAGCGATGGAATAATTAAGTCATAATTTATTGGTTGATCGTATCATTAACTATTTACTTATTTTGGTGTGAGGAACTTATCATGAATCCACTGATTTCTGCCGCTTCCGTTATTGCTGCTGGGTTGGCCGTCGGGCTTGCTTCTATTGGACCTGGGGTTGGTCAAGGTACTGCTGCGGGCCAAGCTGTAGAAGGGATCGCGAGACAGCCCGAGGCGGAGGGAAAAATACGAGGTACTTTATTGCTTAGTCTGGCTTTTATGGAAGCTTTAACAATTTATGGACTGGTTGTAGCGTTAGCACTTTTATTTGCGAATCCCTTTGTTTAATCCGAAAAAAAAAAAATACGTATTTTTTATTAGTTTATTTCCTTGGACTTACTGCTTTTTTTGAATTAGATTAGGATTTCACTCCTCCAATTATTTGGTGGGACACTAACCCATGGGAAGGACTGATTGGAGAATGGGGAATTAGCAGAACGACTCGCCTTCTT